ATTTTTTTGAATATTAACTCTAATAAAATATTTTTTTACTTCATTTTAATTTTTAGAACTTTAATCTCTATTTCTTCTAATTCTTGACTTGGATGTTGAATTGGACTTGAAATTAACTTACTTAGATTTATCCCCCTAATTTCTAATCATAAAAATCTTTTATCCTCTGAAGCAACATTAAAATACTTTTTAACACAAGCTATTGCTTCTATTAATTTTTTATTTTCTATTTTAATTAAAATAATTTTATTAAAAAATTTTGAAATTAACAATCTAATTTCAATTATAATTAATTCTTCTTTATTAATAAAAATAGGATCTGCCCCTTTTCATTTTTGATTTCCTAATATTATTGAAGGTTTATCTTGAATTAATTGTTTTATTTTAATAACTTGACAAAAGATTTCCCCCATAATTCTTCTTTCATATTACATAAATAATAATTTTTTAATAATAATTATAATTATTAATGTTATTATTGGAGTTTTAGGAGGTATTAATCAAACTTCCTTACGTAAATTAATGGCATTTTCTTCAATCAATAATTTAGGATGAATATTAATTTCTTTAATAATCAGAGAAAATTTATGATTATTTTACTTAATTATATATTCATTTTTAATTAGAATTTTATGTTTTTCATTAAATTTATTAAATACTTATTTTATTAATCAATTATTTATTATTAATATAAATTCAATTATTAAAATTTCTTTATTTATTAATTTTATATCCTTAGGAGGACTCCCCCCATTCTTAGGATTTTTCCCTAAATGAATTACTATCAACTTCTTAATTATAAATAAATTTTATATTATTTCATTTATTTTTATTATAATAAGATTAATTATATTATTTTTTTATATTCGAATTATTTATTCTTCCATTATATTTAATTATTTAAAATTAAAATGATTTAAATTTTATTTTAAAAATAATTCAATATTATTCATTAATTTATTTAGAATAATTTCTTTACTGGGTATAATTTTTAGAACTTTTTTTTTTATGTAAGGTTTTAAGTTATAATAAACTAATAATCTTCAAAATTATAAAAAAAGAAATTCTTTAAGCCTTAGTAATTAATTTTTACTCCTTAAAATTTGCAATTTTATATCATTATTGAATATAAAGCTTAATAAAAGAGATTTTTCTCATAAATAAATTTACAATTTATCGCTTATTATTCAGCCATTTTATTATTGCGAAAATGACTTTATTCAACAAATCATAAAGATATTGGAACATTATATTTTATTTTTGGAATTTGAGCAGGTATACTAGGAACTTCTTTAAGTTTATTAATTCGAACTGAATTAGGAACTCCAGGCTCATTAATTGGAGATGATCAAATTTATAATACTATTGTTACAGCTCATGCTTTTATTATAATTTTTTTTATAGTTATACCTATTATAATTGGAGGATTTGGAAATTGATTAATTCCTTTAATATTAGGAGCTCCTGATATAGCTTTCCCCCGAATAAATAATATAAGATTTTGATTATTACCCCCTTCTTTAACTCTTCTAATTTCTAGAATAATTGTAGAAAATGGGGCTGGAACTGGTTGAACTGTATATCCCCCTCTTTCTTCTAATATTGCTCACGGAAGAAGATCAGTAGATTTAGTTATTTTTTCCCTTCATTTAGCAGGTATTTCCTCAATTTTAGGAGCAATTAATTTTATTACAACAATTATTAATATACGTATTAATAACTTATCATTTGATCAAATACCTTTATTTGTTTGAGCTGTAGGAATTACTGCTTTATTATTACTTCTTTCTTTACCAGTTTTAGCAGGAGCCATTACTATATTATTAACAGATCGTAATTTAAATACATCCTTTTTTGATCCTGCAGGAGGAGGAGATCCTATTTTATATCAACATTTATTTTGATTTTTTGGTCACCCAGAAGTTTACATTTTAATTTTACCTGGATTTGGAATAATTTCTCACATTATTACCCAAGAAAGAGGAAAAAAAGAAACATTTGGATGCTTAGGTATAATTTATGCTATAATAGCAATTGGTCTTCTTGGATTTATTGTATGAGCCCATCATATATTTACAGTAGGAATAGATACAGATACTCGAGCTTATTTTACGTCAGCAACAATAATTATTGCAGTTCCTACAGGAATTAAAATTTTTAGTTGATTAGCTACCTTTCATGGAACACAAATTAACTATAGACCATCTATATTATGAAGATTAGGATTTGTTTTTCTGTTCACAGTAGGAGGATTAACTGGAGTAATTTTAGCAAATTCATCTATTGATGTAACTTTACATGATACTTATTATGTAGTAGCTCATTTCCATTATGTTCTATCCATAGGAGCTGTATTTGCTATTGCTGGAAGATTTATTCATTGATATCCTTTATTTACAGGTCTTTCTTTAAATCCTTACTTCTTAAAAATTCAATTTTTTACAATATTTATTGGAGTAAATTTAACTTTTTTTCCTCAACATTTTTTAGGATTAGCTGGAATACCTCGTCGTTACTCAGATTATCCTGATAATTTTATATCTTGAAATATTGTATCTTCTTTTGGCTCATATATTTCTTTATTATCTTTAATAATAATAATAATAATTATTTGAGAATCATTTATTAATCAACGTATTATTTTATTTTCTCTTAATATACCTTCTTCTATTGAATGATTACAAAATTTACCTCCTGCTGAACATTCTTATAATGAACTTCCTATTTTAAGAAATTTCTAATATGGCAGATTATATGTAATGGATTTAAACCCCATTTATAAAGGATTTATCCTTTTTTTAGAAATGGCTACTTGATCTAATTTTAATTTACAAAATAGAGCTTCTCCTTTGATAGAACAAATTATTTTTTTCCATGATCATACATTAATTATTCTAATTATAATTACTATTTTAGTTGGTTATTTAATAATTAACTTATTTTTTAATAAATATATTAATCGCTTTTTATTAGATGGACAAATAATTGAATTAATTTGAACTATTATTCCTACAATTACCTTAATTTTTATTGCTTTACCTTCTTTACGATTACTTTACCTTTTAGATGAACTTAATAATCCTTTAATTACCTTAAAATCAATTGGTCATCAATGATATTGAAGTTATGAATATTCCGATTTTAATGATGTAAGATTTGACTCTTATATAATTAATTATAATAAATCTGATATTAATAATTTCCGTCTATTAGATGTAGATAATCGAATTATTTTACCTATAAATAATCAAATTCGAATTATAGTTACTGCTACAGATGTAATTCACTCATGAACTATTCCATCATTAGGAGTAAAAATTGATGCTAACCCTGGTCGTCTTAATCAAACTAATTTATTTATTAATCGACCTGGTATTTTTTTTGGTCAATGTTCAGAAATTTGTGGAGCTAATCATAGATTCATACCTATTATAATTGAAAGAATTTCAATTAAAAATTTTATTAATTGAATTAATAATTACTCTTCATTAGATGACTGAAAGCAAGTACTGGTCTCTTAAACCATTTTATAGTAAATTAGCATTTACTTCTAATGAAAGAATTAGTTAAATTTATAACATAAATATGTCAAATTTAAATTATTACTTTAGTAATATTCTTTTATTCCTCAAATAATACCTATTAATTGAATTTTTTCATTTATTTTATTCATTATAATTTTTATTATTTTTAATATCATAAATTATTATATTTATATAAATAATAATAATATTATTAATAACAAAATTAATAACAATAAAAACTTTAAGAATTTAAATTGAAAATGATAAATAATTTATTTTCTATTTTTGATCCTTCCACTAATATTTTTAATTTATCATTAAATTGATGTAGAACTTTTATTGGATTATTATTTATTCCTTATTCTTTTTGATTTATTCCTAATCGACATTTTATTTTTTGAAATTTTATTTTAAATAAACTTCATAATGAATTTAAAATTTTATTAAGAACTAATAAAATTAATAAAGGATCTACTTTTATTTTTATTTCCTTATTTTCTTTTGTCTTATTTAATAATTTTTTAGGATTATTTCCTTATATTTTTACTAGTACTAGTCATCTTACAATTTCTTTATCTATTTCTCTTTCTTTATGAATAAGATTTATATTATATGGTTGAATTAATAATTATCAACATATATTTATTCATATAATTCCTCAAGGTACACCTTCTATTTTAATACCTTTTATAGTATTAATTGAAACTATTAGAAATATTATTCGTCCAGGAACATTAGCTGTTCGATTAACAGCTAATATAATTGCCGGACATTTATTATTAACTTTATTGAGAAGAACTGGTAATAATATATCTTTTTATTTATTATTTATCTTAATTTTTATACAAATTTTATTATTAATTTTAGAATCAGCAGTTGCGGTTATTCAAGCTTATGTAATTTCTATTTTAACAACATTATATTCTAGAGAAGTTAATTAATATAATAAACTAATGTCAATAAATTATAATCATCCTTTTCACTTAGTAAATTATAGTCCATGACCACTAACTGGAGCAATTGGAATAATAACATTAGTTACAGGAATGGTAAAATGATTCCATGAATTTAATATAAATTTATTAATTTTAGGCTATATAATTGTTCTTTTAACAATGTATCAATGATGACGAGATATTTGTCGAGAAGGAACATACCAAGGCTATCATACAAATATAGTATCAAAAGGATTACGATGAGGAATAATTTTATTTATTATTTCAGAAGTATTTTTCTTTATTTCATTTTTTTGAGCTTTTTTCCATAGAAGACTATCACCCAATATTGATATTGGAGCTATATGACCCCCTATAAGAATTACCCCTTTTAATCCTTTTCAAATTCCTCTTTTAAATACTATCATTTTAATTACATCAGGAATTTCAGTAACTTGAGCTCATCATGCTATTATACAAAATAATTTCTCTCAAACTACTCAAGGTCTTTTTATTACAGTTATATTAGGAATTTATTTTACTATCCTTCAAGCTTATGAATATATTGAAGCACCATTTACTATTGCAGATTCAATTTATGGTTCAACTTTTTTTATAGCTACAGGTTTCCATGGATTACATGTAATTATTGGAACAATTTTCTTATTTATTTGTTTTTTACGTCATTTATCTGCCCACTTTTCTAATAATCATCATTTTGGATTTGAAGCAGCAGCTTGATATTGACATTTTGTTGATGTAGTTTGATTATTCCTTTATATCTCTATTTATTGATGAGGTAATTAATTTATTTATATAATATATTTAGTATATTTGATTTCCAATCAAAAAGTTTAAGCAAAATTAATATAAATAATCATCTTATTATTATCAATTTCAATTATAATTATTTTAATTTCAAATATTATAATATTCTTAACAATTATTTTATCAAAAAAATCATTTATAGATCGAGAAAAAAACTCACCTTTTGAATGCGGATTTGACCCTAAATCATCAGCTCGAATTCCTTTTTCCTTACATTTTTTCTTAATTACAGTAATTTTCCTAATTTTTGATGTAGAAATTGCCTTAATTTTCCCAATAATCTATTCATTTAATTTAGTTAATATTTTAACAATAATAAAAATTAGCTTTTTTTTTTTATTAATACTTTTAATTGGTCTTTACCACGAATGAAACCAAAATATATTAAATTGAACAAATTAGGATTATAGTTTATTTAAAACATTTGATTTGCATTCAAAAAATATTGAATTCAATTTATCTTAAATATGAAGCAATATTATGCATTTAATTTCGACTTAAAAGAAAGAGTTATTACTCCATATTTTTAATTGAAACCAAATTAGAGGTATATCACTGTTAATGATATTAATGAATTATATATTCCAATTAAAGAAATATATAAAAATTAAGCTTCTAACTTAAATTATAGTAGACAATATCTATTAATATTTCTATTTATATAGTTTATTTAAAACATTACATTTTCATTGTAAAAATAAAAAAATTTTTTTTTATAAATATTTAAAGATTTATCAATCTCCTTAATATCTTCAATATTATGCTCTAATTATATAAGCTATTTAAATTTATATCAATAATATAAATAATAAATAAAAAATTAATATTCAAAAAAAAAATCTAAATAAATAAATTTTAAAATTATTAATTTGATAAAAATTATAAAAAACAGAATAATTTTTTAAAATACAAAATATACCTTGGCCTCTATTTAATTCTCTTCATCCTATATCAACATTTTTTAATAAATTTTGACCAATTTTTAAAAAATAAATATTTAACCCATAAGTAGAAAGTATAGGCATAAATCATATTAAACATAAAAAATTTCTTAAATTATATGTTATTAAAAATTTATTAATTGAATAAATTTTTATATTTCTAATTAAATAACCTATTAATAAACCAAATAATATTACATAAATAACTATTATTTTTAAACTTATAGGTAAATAAATCATATAAGGGTAACTAAAAATTATTCAACTTAATAATCTTCCTACTACTAATCTTATAAATAATAATATAAATATTCTTTTTACTATAATATAATCTTCATCATATAAATTATAAATAACTATTAAATTATAATCATTAATTATTAAATAAAATAATAAACGAATTGTATAAAATATAGTTAAACCTGTAGAAAAATAATATAAAAAAAAAATTATTAAATTTAAATTTCTTATTCTTACTATTTCTAAAATTAAATCCTTAGAATAAAATCCTGCTAAAAATGGAAGACCACATAAAGCCAAATTTGAAATATTCAAGCATAAACTAGTTAAAGGAATATAAAATCTAATACCTCCCATATAACGAATATCTTGAATATCATTTATTATATGAATTACTACTCCCGCACATATAAACAATAAAGCTTTAAATATAGCATGAGTTAGTAAATGAAAAAATGCTAAGTCTGGTATTCCTATTCTTAAAATTCTTATTATTAACCCTAACTGACTTAATGTTGATAAAGCAATAATTTTTTTTAAATCAAATTCATAATTTGCTGAAACACCTGCTATAAATATAGTTAAACCTGATAATAATAATAAAAACTTTAAAAAAAATATATCAACTAATATTATATTAAAACGAATTAATAAGTAAACTCCTGCAGTAACTAGAGTTGATGAATGAACTAAAGCCGATACAGGAGTAGGAGCTGCTATAGCAGCCGGTAATCAAGATCTAAAAGGAATTTGAGCTCTTTTAGTTATAGCCGCAATAATTAATAAAGACCCAATAATTTGTATTATATAATCATTATTTATAAAATTCAAAAAAAAAACATAATTTCATCTCCCATAATTTATTATTCAAGAAATAACTATCAAAATTATCACATCACCAATACGATTAGATAAAGCAGTTAATATCCCTGCATTATAAGATTTAATATTTTGATAATAAATTACTAAACAATAAGAAACTAACCCTAATCCATCTCAGCCTAAAAAAATTCTAATCATATTTGGGCTAATAATTAATAAAATTATTGAAAATAAAAATAATAAAACTAAAATAATGAACCGATTTAAATTTAATTCCGAAGATATATAACTTTTTCTATAATAGATTACTGAAGATGAAATTATAGATACAAATATTATAAACAATAATGATATTCAATCTAATAAAATTGATATCACAATTCTCATAGAATTAAAAGAAATAACTTCTCACTCTAAAAAAAAAACTATATTTTTTATAATAAAATAAATTATAAAAAAAAAATTTATTATTTTAAAAAAAAATAAAAAAAAAAAACTAATAAAACAAATTGAAAATTTTTTTATGATTTAAAATGAAATTTCATATATTTGACTCCACAAATCAATATTTTATACTTAAATTATTTAAATTAAAATCAAATTATAAAAAAATCAATTTTTAAAATTAATAAATTTAATGGTAATCAATGTAATATTAATATTAAATATTCACGAGAAACACCTGTATAAAATCTATAAATTCTTATATTAAATTTTCCATGTTGAACATAAGAATATAGATATAATCTATATCCAGCTCTAAAAAATGAAATTATAATAAGAGTAATTATTGATAAATATGACCATCTAACAATTCTATTAATTAAACTAATTTCCCCTATTAAATTTATAGAAGGAGGAGCAGCTATATTTGAAGATATTAATAAAAATCATCACAATCTTAATGAAGGTATAAAATTTATTATTCCTTTATTTATATATAATCTTCGACTATGTAATCGTTCATAATTAATATTTACTAAACAAAATATACCTGAAGAACATAAACCATGTCCAATTATTATCACATATGAACCTAAATACCCTCAATAATTTATAGTTATAATCCCACAAATTACTAATCTTATATGAGCTACAGATGAATAAGCAATTAATGATTTTATATCAACTTGACAAAAACAATTTAATCTAATATATAAACCCCCTAATAAACTAATGATTACTCAAATTAACCTATATTTTATGTTAATTTTTTGAAAAATAATTAAAATTCGTAAAAGACCATACCCCCCTAATTTTAATATAATCCCAGCTAAAATTATAGATCCTGAAACTGGAGCCTCTACATGAGCTTTAGGTAATCATAAATGAACAAAATATATTGGTATTTTAACTAAAAAAGCTAAAATTATAGATAAATATAATAAAAAAAAATTTATATTAAAAAATTTAAAAAAATATATAATTATACAATTATAATTATTAAAAATAAAAAAAATTCCTATTAATATAGGTAAAGAAACAAATAAAGTATAAAATAATAAATATATGCCCGCCTGAATTCGCTCAGGTTGATATCCCCAACCAATAATTAATATCAATGTAGGAATTAATCTTCCCTCAAAAAATAAATAAAATATAAATAAATTTATAACTCTAAAAGTTAAATATAATATAATTAATAAAATAATAATATTAAATAAAAAAAAATTAACATAAAAATTTAATTTTTTTAAATTTTCTCTTGCTATAACTATTAATAAACAAATTCAAATTCTTAATAAAATTAACCCATAAGAAATTATATCACATCCTATAATATATCTTAAGTTACAAAAATTTATAATATTTATATTTAAATTTATAAATAAAAATATTATAAATAATAAAATTATCTGAACCATTCAAAATATATTATTTAAAAAACATAAAGGAATTATAAAAATTATTATAAATAAAAATTTTATCATTTATTATAATATTCTAAATCTTTGAAAATAATCATTTCCATGAGTTCGAATTATAGAAACTAAAATAGCTAATCCTAAAGCTCCTTCACAAACTGAAAACAATAAAAAAATTATCAACATATATATATCATATTCAATATAACTTAAATATATAATTATTATAAAAAAAATCCTCAAAACAATAAATTCTAATCTTAATAAAACAATTAATAAATGTTTATGCTTAGAAATAAAAATTATATTACCAAATATAAATATCAATAAAATAAAAAATCATATATTTAATACTATCATTAGTTTTTATAGTTTAAAAAAAACATTGGTCTTGTAAATCAAAAATAAGTTTAATCTTTAAAAACTTCAAAGAAAAAGAATCTCTTTATCTATAATCTCCAAAATTATTATTTTATATAAACTATTCTTTGAAAATGTTAAAAATATTTTTTTCTTTATTAATTATTATATTTTCTTTTATAATATTATTTCTGAATCATCCCCTATCAATAGGATTAATAATTTTAATTCAAACTCTTATTATTTGTATTTTATCTGGTATATTAATTAACTCTTATTGATTTTCTTATATTTTATTTTTAGTATTTTTAGGAGGATTATTAGTCTTATTTATTTATGTATCAAGAGTAGCTTCTAATGAATTATTTAACATAAATTTTTTCTTAAAAAATATTATTTTATTCTCATTAATATTATCAATTTTTTTTAGTTTTAATTATATATATAATTTAAATTGATTAAATTTTTCATTTAATTACGAAATAAAAAATATAACAAATTTTTTTATTTTTTTTAATAATGAAAATAAAATTAATTTATCTAAATTATATAATAAACAAACTCATTTACTAATAATAATATTAATTATTTATCTTTTTATCACTTTAGTGGCTATTGTAAAAATTACAAATATCTTTTTTGGACCTATTCGATCTATTAATTATTAATATACTAATGATAAATAAATTTTTACCTTTACGAAAAACACATCCTTTATTAAAAATTATTAATAATTCTTTAATTGATTTACCTTCACCTTCTAATATTTCAGTATGATGAAATTTTGGATCTCTTTTAGCATTATGCTTAATTATTCAAATTATTACAGGATTATTTTTAACTATATATTATACAGCAAACATTGAATTAGCTTTTTATAGAGTTAACTATATTTGTCGAAATGTTAATTATGGATGATTAATCCGAACTCTTCACGCTAATGGAGCTTCTTTTTTTTTTATTTGTATTTATTTACATATTGGACGAGGAATCTACTATGAATCCTTTAATTTAAAATATACATGAATAGTAGGAATTATTATTTTATTTATTTTAATGGCAACAGCTTTTATAGGATATGTTTTACCTTGAGGTCAAATATCTTTTTGAGGAGCAACAGTAATTACTAATTTACTTTCTGCCATCCCTTATTTAGGCTCTATATTAGTTAATTGAATTTGAGGAGGATTTGCAATTGATAATGCAACTTTAACACGATTTTATTCATTCCATTTTCTATTACCATTTATTATTTTAATATTAACTATAATTCATTTATTATTTTTACATCAAACAGGATCCAATAATCCTCTAGGAATTAATAGAAATATTGATAAAATTCCTTTCCATCCATTTTTTACTTATAAAGATTTAATTGGATTTATTTTATTATTATTAATATTAAGATTATTAACTTTAACTAATCCTTATTTATTAGGGGATCCTGACAATTTTATTCCAGCTAATCCTTTAGTAACACCAATTCATATTCAACCTGAATGATATTTTTTATTTGCTTATGCTATTCTTCGATCAATTCCTAATAAATTAGGAGGAGTTATTGCCTTAGTCTTATCTATTTTAATTTTAATTATTTTACCTTTAACTTTTAATAAAAAAATTCAAGGAATTCAATTCTACCCTTTAAATCAAATTTTATTTTGAATCATAGTAACTACAATTATTTTATTAACTTGAGCTGGGGCTCGACCTGTAGAAGAACCTTATATTTTTACTAGTCAACTATTAACTTTATTATATTTTTCATATTTTATTATTAATCCAATTATTAGAAAATATTGAGATAATCTAATTTTCAAATAATTATTAATTAATGAGCTTGTTAAGCATTTGTTTTGAAAACTTAAGAAAGAATTTATTATTCTATTAATTTATACTAAAAATATTAACTAAAAAAAAATTTTTAAACCTAAAAAAAATAATAAAAAATTTAATGAAATTGGAAGATAACTTTTTCAAGATAAATACATTAATTTATCATATCGATAACGAGGTAAAGTCCCCCGAACTCAAATAAATAAAAAAGAAATAAATGACAATTTTAAATAAAAAACCAATCTTAATCTATAACCACCCATATATAATAAAACAAATAATATACTTATAAAAAGAATTCTAGCATATTCTGATAAAAAAATTAATGTAAATCCTCCTCTTCTATATTCAACATTAAACCCAGATACTAATTCTCTTTCCCCTTCTGCAAAATCAAAGGGAGTTCGATTAGTTTCTGCTAATCTTGAAGATAGTCAACACAACCTTAAAGGTATTATTAAAAAAAAAAATCAAATAATTTCTTGATAAAAAAAAAAATTAAGTATATTAAAGTCCATAATTATAATAATTCTAGATAATATAATTAAAGCTAAACTAACTTCATATGAAATTGTTTGAGCAACAGCTCGTAAACCCCCTAATAAAGCATAATTAGAATTTGAAGACCATCCAGCAATTATCACTGTAAATACTCCAATTCTAGTACAACATAAAAAAAATAAAATTCCCAAATTAAATCTAATAAAATTAAAATAATAAGGAATTAATAATCAAGACATTAAAACAACAATAAATCTAACAACAGGAGAAAAATAATATACTATATAATTTGAATTAATAGGAAAAGTTTGTTCCTTAGTAAATAATTTTACTACATCAGCAAAAGGTTGTAAAATTCCCATAAATCCAACTTTATTAGGACCTTTTCGAATTTGGATATAACCTAAAGCTTGACGTTCTAATAAAGTTAAAAAAGCAACTCCTACTATTACCCCAATAATTAAAATTAAACTACCAATAATAAATATATAAATATCATTAACTATCATCTACTATATATATAAATAATTATATATTTATGACTTCTAAAATCATTACATTTTTTCTGCCAAAATAGCTAAAATTAACTATTTATTAATATTCATTTTATTAAAATTATTTTTGATATCTGATCCTTTCGTACTAAAATATCATTATTATTTAAAGATAGAAACCAACCTGGCTCACACCGGTTTGAACTCAGATCATGTAAGATTTTAATGATCGAACAGATCAAAATTTTAAACTTTTGCATTTAATTTTTATCTTAATCCAACATCGAGGTCGCAAACTTTTTTTCCTATTTGAACTAAAAAAAAAATTACGCTGTTATCCCTAAGGTAATTTTTTCTTTTAATCATTATTAATGGATCATTTATTCATAAATTAATGTATAAAATAAAAAAAAGTTAATTTAATTTTTCTATCACCCCAACAAAATAATTTATTCAATTTTAATTTTAAAATTTATACATTAATAATAATTAAATAAATTATTAAACTCTATAGGGTCTTCTCGTCTTTTAAATTCATTTTAGCTTTTTTACTAAAAAATTAAATTTTATAAATTAAATAGAGACAGTATATATTTCATCCAATCTTTCATACAAGTCACCAATTAAGAGACTAATGATTATGCTACCTTTGTACAGTCAAAATACTGCAGCCCTTTAATAATTTATCAGTGGGCAGATTAGACTTTAAATTATTTTCAAAAAGACATGTTTTTGATAAACAAGTGAATATAAAATTTGCCGAATTCCTTTAATTAACTTCAATTAAATTTATTTATTTATTTAAATTTATATACTAATTTTATCATTATATTTAATTCTATTTTATTAAAATATATTTTTTTATAAAAATTTAAATTTTTTTATTAAATTTTAATTATAATTAAATTATTTATAAAAAATTATAATTTATTAAACAATTTAAATTTTAAAATTTTAATTAATTTTAAAATTAATTATAAAAATTTATTTTAAAGCTTATCCCTTAAAATATTTAATATTAACACTATTAAAATTTTATTAAATAAAAATTTTAAATTATAATATTTAAAATTAAATTTTTTTCTAAAAAAACTAGATACTTTTAAAAACGATTAACATTTCATTTCCAATTAATTATTAAAAATAATTATACTACATTAACTTTTATAATTAATTAACTCTTTTAAATTCGAGAAATTTCTACTTAAAAAATATTATTAATAAACTCTGATACAACAAGATACAATAAATTAAACTTACTTTTTATTAAATTAATTTTCCCTATTTCAAAATTCTTTTACAATACTATTTTACTATAAATTTAAAAATTTTTTCTATATATATACTTTAACCCCCATTAAAATATATTTTAAAAATTTTTTTATTAATATAATTAATTATTAATTTTTCCCCCTCAAATTAATTAAATTTAATATCTTTTCAATGTAAATGAAATACTTATTCAAGCTCTAATTTGATCTTTCTAGAAACACTTTCCAGTACTTCTACTATGTTACGACTTATTCCAACTTATTAATGAAAGCGACGGGCAATATGTACATATTTCAATTTTTAATCATTTTAATAAACTAAATAAAATTACATTTAAATCCACTTTCAAATAAATATTAAAAAATATTATCTATATAATCATTTCTTATTGTAACCCATTATATTCTTAATTATAATCTGCATCTTGATCTGAATTAATTTATTTTAAAAATTTTAAAATATTATTTTTATTAAAAAATATTTTTTTAACAACGATATACAAAATATATTAATTAAGTAAATTTATTCGTGGACTATCAATTATTAAACAGATTCCTCTAAATGAACTAAAATACCGCCAAATTATTTAAGTTTCAATAAATAATTATATACTATTTTAGTATTTTTTATTTAAATTTTAATAATAGAGTATCTAATTCTAGTTTTTAATAAAATTTTATAAATCATAATTATTAATTAAAATTTTAATCAAATTAAAATTTCACCTAATAATTTAATATTTAATTTTAAAATATTAATATTTATTATTTACTAATAAAATTTAAATTATTTTTTGTTTAACCGCAACTGCTGGCACAAAATTTGTTAATAACTATTAAATATTACTAAATCTTAATTTCTTAAATTTTTAATATTAATTACTATTAAATTAATTTTTAAAAATTTTTAAAATAAATTAAAAATATATACTAAAATTTATATGTAAAATAGACTTAAATTAAACTTTATAAATCATAAAAAATTTATTTATATATAAAAATTTTTCATATAGATTTTTTTTTTTAAAAATTAATTTTTTATATTTTTATTAAAAATTACAAAATAATACTGTAAATATATTTATATATTAATAATTTAATAAATTATTAATATATTCTTTTTTATTTACGAATGTATATATAAATATTTAATATATAAAAAAATACATATAATAAAATATTTAATAGACATTAATAAACATTGAATAATTTCTTTTTTTTTTCCTTCATAATAATTATTAAATACCTAAATTGCTATATAAAATTTTATAAATTAATAAATTATATTATATTATTAATTATATTAATAAATTAAATATTTTTATTATATTATTATAATTAATAATATATTAAAAATTTAATATATTTATTATTATATTACTAAAAAAAATTCCTTAATTAAAAAAAATTTCCCTTTATAAAAAAAAGTTAACTATTATTTAAATCAATTCCTAAACCATTCTTAATCTTTTTTTAATATAAAATAAAAATAAAAAAATTAAAAATAAGCTAAAATAAGCTTTTGGGCTCATACCTCAAATATAAAGGAAATCCCTTTTTTTTAAAAATAAAGTGCCTGATTAAAGGATTATTCTGATAGGATAAATTAAGTAGAACTCTACCTTTATTATATTTTATAGAATTTAACTATATCTAATAATATCAAAAATTATTGTGCCCCTACACTAAAATATATAAATTAAATTAAATTTATAATTCAATTTAATTCCCCCATTTTAA